CGAAAAAAGGACTAGATTGTGTACTGATGAGACTCAAAAAGAATACTTGCCTAAAAAATATGATCCTTTCTTGAATGGGCCCTATCGTGGAACAATCAAAAATTTTTTTGCACCTTCAATCATAAGTGAAACTTCCATAGAAAATTCCATAGAAACTGTTTGGATAAATAAAATCCATAGTATCCTTCTTGTTACTGATTATCCAGAATTTGAACAGAAAATAGATAAGTTTGATAGAAAATCATTATCAACAGAAATTGGTCATTTCTTGAACTTAATTAGTGAATTTTCTGGAGAATCAACATCGAATTTCAATTTGAAAGGGCTTTTTTTATTTCCAGAACAAGGAAGAATTGATTCAAAAGATCAAGCAAAGTTTTTAAAATTTTTATTCGATGCAGTTATAACTGATCCCAACGATCAAACAATTAGAAAAAAATTTATTGGAATAAAAGAAATCAGTAAAAAAATCCCTCGATGGTCATACAAATTAATCGACGATTTAGAACAACAGGAGAGAGAAAATGAAGAAGACATGGCGGAGGATCATCAGATTCGTTCAAGAAAAGCCAAACGTGTAGTGATTTTTACTGATAATCAACAGAATACCGATACTTATACTAATACCAAAGAGACTAATAATCCTGATCAAGCAGACGAAGTGGCTTTAATACGTTATTCGCAACAATCGGATTTTCGTCGAGACATAATCAAAGGCTCCATGCGCGCTCAAAGACGTAAAACAACTATTTTAGAACTATTTCAAGCAAATATACATTCCCCCCTTTTTTTGGACAGAATAGACAAACCACCCTTTTTTTCTTTTGATATTTCCGGACTGATGAAACTCATTTTTAGAAATTGGATGGGGAAAAACACAGAATTTCCAATTTCGGATTATGCGAAGGAAGAGACAAAAGAAAGGGATAAAAAAGAGGAGGACAAAAATGAAGAGGACAAAAGAGAAGAGAAAACACGAATAGAAATAGCGGAAGCCTGGGATAGCATTGTATTTGCTCAAGTAATAAGGGGTTCCGTATTAGTAACTCAATCAATTCTTAGAAAATATGTTATATTACCTTCATTGATAATATCTAAAAATATCGGCCGTATGTTATTATTTCAATTTCCCGAGTGGTCCGAAGATTTAAAGGATTGGAATAGAGAAATGTATGTTAAATGCACCTATAATGGTGTTCAATTATCAGAAACAGAATTTCCGAAAAACTGGTTAACAGACGGTATTCAGATAAAGATCCTATTTCCTTTCTGTCTGAAACCTTGGCACATATCTAAGCTACAATCTCCTCATAGAGATCCAATGAAAAAGAAAGGGCAAAAAGATGATTTTTGTTTTTTAACAGTTTGGGGAATGGAAGCTGAACTACCTTTTGGTTCTCCCCGAAAACTACCTTCCTTTTTTGAACCTATTTTTAAAGAACTTGGAAAAAAAATTAGAAAATTGAAAAAGAATTGTTTTCTAGTTCTAAGAGTTTTAAAAGAAAGAACAAATGTGTTTCTAACGATCGCAAACGAAACAAAAGAATGGGTTATCAAAAGCATTCTATTTATAAAAACAAGAATAAAAGAACTCTCAAAAAAAAATCCAATTCTATTATTTGGATTGAGAGAAGTATATGAATCGAGTGAAACTAAAAAAGAAAAGGATTTGATAATCAGTAATAGTAATCAGATGATTCATGAATCATCTATTCAAATTCGATCTATGGATTGGACAAATTATTCACTGACAGAAAAAAAAATGAAAGATCTGACTGATAGAACAAGAACAATCAGAAATCAAATAGAAAAAATTACAAAAGAAAAGACAAAGGAATTTCTAACTCCAGAGATTAATATTAGTCCTAACAAAAAAAGTCATAATGCTAAAAGATTAGAATCCCAAAAAAATATTTGGCAGATATTAAAAAGAAGAAATACTCGATTAATTCGTAAATCGCATTATTTTATACAATTTTTCATTGAAAGGATATACATAGATATCCTTCGATGTATCATTAATATTCCAAGAATCAATGCACAGCTTTTTCTTGAATCAACAAAAAAACTTATTGATAAATACATTTACAATAATGAAGCAAATCAAGAAAGAATTGATAAAACAAATAAAAATACAATTCACTTTATAAAGTCACTTTCTAATATTCGAAATAGTAATAAGAATTCACAGATTTTTTGTGACTTATCCTCCTTGTCACAAGCATATGTGTTTTACAAATTATCACAAACCCAAGTTATTAACTTGTATAAGTTAAGATCTGTTCTTCAATATCACGGAACATCTCTTTTTCTTAAGAATGAAATAAAGGATTATTTTGTAGCACAAGGAATATCTCATTCCGAATTAAGACATAAGAAACTTCGGAATTCTGGAATGAATCACTGGAAAAACTGGTTAAGGGGTCATTATCAATACGATTTATCTCAGATTAGATGGTCTAGATTAGTACCACAAAAATGGCGAAATAGAGTTAATCGA